AGGAAACTATAATAGAAATTGCTAATTACAAGTTTTAAAAATATAGTTATCTTTTCAAATCTAGTTAAAAAAAAATAAATATTTTTTTTGCTGATCTCGTTCTCCGTGTAGGATACCTATTTTTGGTCTCATTCAATAGATTAAATGAAGAAAACCGCTCTACTATTTAATCTAATGAGTTCAAATTAAAATTTAAGTAAATTTAATTTTAATTTTTACTTAAAGTATAAGGGGGCATATTCTAGGTTCTAAGGTCACTAAAAAAAAAAGAATAAAACAACTTTTTTTTTTCAAATTTGTACATATTCATTCAAAAAAAGTTATATGTTTTGACTTAAGTTAGATAATAGAGTTCTTTTTTTTTTTTTTTTTTATTAATTTCTTAAAGAGTTTTTCAATGAATCAGTTACATGAATTCTGAATCCTGAGATGGTGCAAATGCCAAAGACGATGGATTGCGTTCTTTTTCTCTATTTTTGTTCATACCACCTATACTATAATGATTTATAATTCACAAATTTTCAATTGAATTTTTTGATTCTTGTAACTCGTATTTTTATCTATGTCTATCTCTTAAAAATTTTTTTAATTGAAACTTAGGGAAGTACTTTAGAAACATATGTATAAAAAAACATATTTTATTGAGTCCCTTCATGCCTACTATAACTAGTTATTTCGGTTTTCTACTAGCAGCTTTAACTATAACCTCGGTTCTATTTATTGGTCTAAGCAAAATACGACTTATTTGAAATTTATTGAATGAAGATTTTTTTATAAAAAGGAGTTCTGTGGTATTTAATATGTTCGATAGTTCCCTACCAGGTTAATTACCCAATTTTTGTCATTGAGATTCATCGGCAATACAGATTAAGAGCTAGGAATAGCTAGTACCTCTCTTTTATCCCTTTAAAAAATGAAAATAAAAGAAAGTTGAAATGATTGAAGTTTTTTTATTTGGAATCGTCTTAGGTCTAATTCCTATTACTTTGGCTGGATTATTCGTAACGGCTTATTTACAATACAGGCGTGGTGATCAGTTGGACTTTTGATTAATTAACATCTCTTTTTTTACTGACCTCCTTCTTGCTTTCATATGCGGGAGGTCTAATTCAGATTGCTGATCAATTATTTGCGAACAGTGGAATTTTGACACAATCTAATAAACAAGAATGAAATCACGCTCTGTAGGATTTGAACCTACGACATTGGGTTTTGGAGACCCACGTTCTACCGAACTGAACTAAGAGCGCTTTTCTTGTTTTTTCTAAAAAACGAAAAGGCTATAAACTATAAAGAGGACATTCTTTAACCCGAATAGAATTTTGTACCTATATACTATAATCATAGTATATCATAAATTTCAGAATTATATGTATGTCCCATTTTATTAAAAAAAGATAGATCTAAAATAGATCCCTCGTTACTGCTCTTCTGAGCAGTAATAGGTAGGGATGACAGGATTTGAACCCGTGACATTTTGTACCCAAAACAAACGCGCTACCAAGCTGCGCTACATCCCTTTCAATTGGTTTACAGTGTCATTGTAGAGAATTCCTGCCTTGTTTTCCACATCCTTATTCTTTTTTATTGTTATATCAAATTAATTTCTTATTTTTTTATCTCATATCAGATAACAAACATATAATTAAAAAAATTACCTTTTTTACAAAAATTCTATCAATTTAAATTTTACATAAAAGGCGTTTCCATTTGAAAACGGAATCTATAAGATCGTTCTAGTAGACAATATTTCAATTCTAATTTTGAAAATGGGGGGGGTTACGTATACAAGAACTTCTTAACTACATGTACATCTGTAGTCTACATGTACATCTGTAGTTATATATATTATTATATATAATGTAATACAATAAAGAAGAAAGAAGGAGGATTTCAAATGCGAGATCTAAAAACATATCTTTCCGTAGCGCCGGTACTAAGTACTCTATGGTTCGTTTCATTAGCAGGTTTATTAATAGAGATTAATCGTTTATTTCCAGATGCATTAACATTTCCCTTTTTTTAATTCTAGTTATTAACATCAGAAAGGGGTTAAAAAATTTAGAGATACAATCAACGATCTGGGACTAATTATCCCCCCCCCACCTTTTTCTAATTCAAAAAAAAAAAAATAAAAAAAAAAAAGGTGGGGGCGAAAGGTCATAAAAACGTGGGTTCAGGATTTATTAATAGAACGAAAAAAGGTGTTGCTAGGGAAATAGTATCCTACGAGATACTTAAAAAAATACTGTACAAAGATTTTAAATATAGTTTTCAAAAAATCATTGTATTGCTTATTATTTTATTTTTATTTAATTACTAAATAATATTTATTGCAACAAAATATTTCCGAATTTTTTTTAGTTAACAGCTTCTATTTTTTTGGTTCTTGTTCTTTCTGGATCCTAAAAATAAAATAGAAGATTGGGGTGAATCATAAATCCAAAGGAGGTTTCATGGCCAAAGGTAAAGATGTTCGAGTAACAATTATTTTGGAATGTACCTGTTGTGTTCGAAATGATATTATGAAAGAATCGGCGGGAATTTCCAGATATATTACTCAAAAGAATCGGCATAACACCCCTAGTCGATTGGAATTGAGAAAATTCTGTCCCTATTGTTATAAACATACAATTCACGGGGAAATCAAGAAATAGATAAAATTGGGTGCTTGTATGTCAACTGTTATTTTAAGAACAGGAATAATGATAGTATCTATATATATATTACATATATATAAATATAAACAAATAAATCAATAGAAATAAATCGAATCCTATATTCTTAATTCTATATAGAATATAAATAGAAATCGTTTTTATTTTGATCCGATCAAAATAGGATTTTAGAGATAAGGAATAAAAAAAATTATGAATAAATCTAAGCGACTTTTTACTAAATCCAAGCGATCTTTTCGTAGGCGTTTGCCCCCGATCCAATCGGGGGATCGAATTGATTATAGAAACATGAGTTTAATAAGTCGATTTATTAGTGAACAAGGAAAAATATTATCTAGACGGGTGAATAGAGTTACTTTAAAACAACAACGATTAATTACTATTGCTATAAAACAAGCTCGTATTTTATCTTTGTTACCTTTTCTTAATAATCAGAAACAATTTGAAAGAAGCGAGTCGACCCCGAGAACTACTAGCCTTAGAATCAGAAAAAAATAGACTTATTCTTCAATTGAATAACAATTCCAAACTGAAGGAATTAAAAAAGAGATTAAGATTTTGTTCGAAAAATCCAATCAAGAATCAAAATTTGATTGTTACGTCTGTGTCTGTCATAAAAAAAAAAAAGAAAAGAATCGTCGAACAAAAAAACTCTTTTTTTAGCGACTATATAACCTCGTTTTGTTTTTTATAATACTAATTTCTACTCTACCTTCCCGAGCTCATTCTCCTTAGAACTTTATTTCAAATATTTTAGTGGGTTTCCTCCAACCCCCTTATTTTTTGATCTCATTCGAAATCGTATAAAGACAACTCCTATTTAATAGAGCTATTTGTGCAAGTATTTTCCGATTAAGAAGTAATTGCTTCTTGTACAGATTGTGTATGAATCGGTTATAACTATAGAATACCCCCGTTTCGTGAATTACGGCATTTATTCGAGTGATCCATAAACGCCGAAAATCTCTTTTTCTTTTACCCCTATCCCGATGAGCCGAAACTAAAGCTCTTATTCTCTGTTGAGTCATAGTTCGTGTAAGTCGTGAATGAGCCCCTCGAAAGCTGGATGCAAATAAACGAAGTTTTGTTCTGCGCCTCCGAGCTATATATCCGCGTTTAATTCTAGTCATTGAATAAATCAAACTTTGATGAATAACTAATTCTTTTTTTAGTTATTCTTTTACCCTTTACTAGTCTATTAATAACCACACGAATTATTCCAATGTATAAAAAAAATTCCAATGGCTTTTGCTACTCTAACCTTCCCCACCACTATTTTTTGCTAGATATTTTGCTTTGAAAGGAGAAATAGCCTTGAAACTTAATATAAAAAATAGAATAACTACAAAAAGTAGTAAATATAAATGGATAAATAGTGGGTTCCATCGTTTATATGGTTACTTCTAAAACGGTGAGGTCCTCTCTATACACCGGAGCTCCTTCTTTTAATTAATCAATACTATTGGTAACTTGTACAATTCACATTCTTTGGCTCTACCCCATGAATATTCCAGTAATAGGTCTTTCACAATGAGATCCACTTTATACAGTAACGGTATTTCAGTTTAAAAATTGATTTGGTCGTTTACCCTGTTAGTCCGTTCTTTTCTTTCAAGAGTGGAATCTTAAAAAAAAGTAATTTCCCCCGCTTAATGGATAACCATTTGTTATCATTGGGGGTTTTCTAAAAAATGGAGTTGATTGGATTTGCACCAATGTAAACCATAAGTTTCATACACAATATAATATATGAGCGATCTAGCTTTTTTAAATAATGAACCGCGTTGCTACATTATATTTTATTCAAAGGTACTGATCCTTGATATTTAAAAAAGAATTTACTTTTTGTGTCTCAGTCTATGATCTAAACGAGTCGCACATACACCCGAGTACATGTTCCTCGTCGCTGAGGGCATCCCCGAAGCGCTGGGGATTTCGTGACATTTCGGATTGGCTGTCTTGTATTTCTAATAAGTTGTTTAATGGTTGGCATACGGAATCATATAAATAATGGGCTGGTTTAGATTGGTTCTAACCGGCTAATTCTGAATTACTTCTCTTCAAGATTCTCTTCAATATAAAAAAATATATTGAAGAGAATATGAAACTACACCTTTAATCTAAAAAGATATAAAATTATAAATTGTAGATTTGCATGAAATCGCTCCTATTTTTTATTGAACCGCTACAAGATCAACAATTCCATGAGCTTGGGCTTCTGTTGCTGACATAAAAACATCCCTTTCCATGTCTTCGGATACAACCCATATAGGTTTGCCCGTTCTTTGTACATAAACCCTTGTGATGGTTTCGCGAAGTTTTAGTAGTTCTTCCGCTTCCAAGATAAATTCTCCCGTTTGTGCCTCATAAAACGAACTAGCGGGTTGATGGATCATTACCCTGATGATATATAAGAAAAGGTTCTTATATTTCGCAGAACGAGGCGAGATAACCAAAAAAGCAGAGAAATTTGAAAAACCGTACAGGCTTTTTTTGTGCATTGCATACGGCTCCACAATGGAATTTACGTTTTCTTGACCTTTCTTTTCGGCGAAGGAAAACAAAATATAGGTTGTATTATACGCAGATCCATAAATGATCCAATTACCATCCTTCTTTTTTGTAGGAGTTAAAAAAATACTATGATGGTTCCGTTGCTTTCTATATCATTTTTGATTCGTCTATGATTCAGCAATCCCAAAGTGTCTTTTTTAATATAAATTTTGTAAATAAGCTTCCGGTGTTAAAACAAAGTTTGTGACGCTGAGATGTGCCCGAATAGGTAAGATAGCATTTGAAATACCCCTTCCTTCTCTCATACTACTCTTTCAATATATAATCTAATTTTATTTTTTTTATCTCAAAAATTTCATATCGAATTCGAAGTGCCATGCTATTATTACTTAACTAATTCATATTTCCGGTGGCGAAGGCATAGTATTTTTTCTCTAAAATAAAAAAAACTCATTGGCGCCAAGCGTGAGGGAATGCTATACGTTTGGTAATTGCCCCTCCGACTAGGATAAAGGATGCTATTGAAGCGGCCAATCCCATGCATATTGTCTGTACATCGGGTCGCACAAATTGCATAGTATCATAAATAGCCATTCCAGATATTACCCATCCGCCAGGAGAGTTTATAAACAAATAAAGATCTTTGGTATCCTTTTCTATACTGAGATATATCATAAGACTAATAAGTTGATTCGAGATTTCGGTATCAACTTCTTGGCCTAAAAAAAATAATCTTTCTCGATAAAGTCGGTTGATTAGGATAAAATTTTATTCCTTAGGAGCCGTACAGGCACCTTTTGATGCATACGGTTCAATAAAAATTGTGAAAAAATCAATGTGTCGATTCCAACCCCCTTTTTTCATATAAGGCTTTTCGTTCTAACTTTTAAGGGAAGGGCTTGCTCCCTTTTTAAAAGTAAAAGAAAAAAGACGTTTTTGCCCCTTTTACCCCTTTTATTAGATATTATAATCCTATAATAAAACGATTGATTAAGCCTGTCAGACTAACTTGATTCATTGATATTTTTTTTTCATCGAGATTCAGTTGAAATGGCGATGGTTTTTTCTTGTTCCTGAGCGGGCTTCTTCCTTTTTTATTCCATTTTTTAGGTTTATGCTCTACCCCGAGTAAAAGGAAAAATTTGCCCGATTTTAATTTGCACATATAGGACAAATGAACCAAATACCGCGTCTTTTTTTTTACTACTCCTTCTTTTTTTTCAATTCATTTCTTTCACATGTCTTCTGTCAACATAGTCACTCAATTTTGAATTATATTATTTGATTTGATCAACAGTTTTAGATTATCCTGTTTCAATTTTTTGTATTTTTTAATATAAATTTTTATCATAATTTTGCATATCATAACAAGTAGTAATTATAAACATATTATATATTAATTATCAATTGGGTTTTTGCTAAACGGAGCCTGGATACTTCATTTTATTAGTCCGATCACGTAAACCATAAAAATTTTTGATAATCTAATATCAATCTAAATACTCCCTGCATTTAATTCCACTTTATTTTTTGCGCTTCGCGTTACAAATTTTTGATAATTAAATCAATCTTTTTGGGCGAAACAGAGGATATCTCGATCGAGGGAGAAAACGGGAAAATCCCATATAGCCCAATATATCTGACAAGTCGCACTATATGTCAACCCAAGATGTATCTCCTTCTCCAGGACTTCGAAAAGGTACTTTTGGAACGCCAATAGGCATGAAATGAAAAAAAAGAGAATGAAGTTCTCTATTTCACTTTGATGTGGAAACGTAAGACTAGGGTTTCATTTAATAATAATATTATCCTTTTTTCCTACTTTATTAATCATATTTAAATTAATCATATTTAATACATTTAATACATAAGTTGAATAAGCTAAAATAAAATATAAAATAAAAGTAAAGTAAGAGAGAATGAATAAAAATAAAGGAAATTTTTTACGAACGGGCTTCTGAATGATGAACAACAATAGATATATCGGTTCATATAAAATAGGATTCACCCCCATTGCGTATTGGTACTTATCGGATATAGAATAGATCCGCTTCCCTTTTTTCCTATGAATCGAATTGGTCCATTATTACTAACAGAATAGAACAAATATTAATCCTTTCTCCGAAATAATTACCTAAAAAGGGGGGGTCCGTAGCATAGTTTTTTCCAATGCAATAAAGTTACATAGTGTCTATTTTTCGTTGATAAAGGGGTATTTCCATGGGTTTGCCTTGGTATCGTGTTCATACTGTTGTATTGAATGATCCCGGTCGTTTGCTTTCTGTTCATATAATGCATACCGCTCTGGTTGCTGGTTGGGCCGGTTCGATGGCTCTATATGAATTAGCTGTTTTTGATCCCTCCGACCCTGTTCTTGATCCAATGTGGAGACAAGGTATGTTCGTTATACCTTTCATGACTCGTTTAGGAATAACCAACTCATGGGGCGGTTGGAATATTACAGGAGGGACTATAACGAACCCGGGTCTTTGGAGTTACGAAGGGGTAGCCGCAGCACATATCGTTTTTTCTGGCTTATGTTTCTTGGCAGCTATTTGGCATTGGGTATATTGGGATCTAGAAATTTTTTGTGATGAACGTACAGGAAAACCTTCTTTGGATTTGCCTAAGATTTTTGGAATTCATTTATTTCTTTCAGGAGTGGCTTGCTTTGGTTTTGGCGCATTTCATGTAACAGGATTATTTGGTCCTGGAATATGGGTATCCGACCCTTATGGACTAACCGGAAAGGTCCAACCCGTAAATCCGGCGTGGGGCGTGGAGGGTTTTGACCCTTTTGTTCCGGGAGGAATAGCCTCTCATCATATTGCAGCAGGGACGTTGGGTATATTAGCGGGCTTATTCCATCTTAGTGTTCGTCCGCCTCAACGTCTATACAAAGGATTACGTATGGGTAATATTGAAACCGTCCTTTCCAGTAGTATTGCTGCTGTCTTTTTTGCAGCTTTTGTTGTTGCTGGAACTATGTGGTATGGTTCTGCAACTACTCCCATCGAATTATTTGGTCCTACTCGTTATCAATGGGATCAGGGATACTTTCAACAAGAAATATATCGAAGAGTTAGTGCTGGACTAGCTGAAAATCAAAGTTTATCAGAAGCTTGGGCTAAAATTCCTGAAAAATTAGCTTTTTATGATTATATTGGTAATAATCCAGCAAAGGGGGGGTTATTCCGAGCGGGTTCAATGGACAATGGGGATGGAATAGCTGTTGGATGGCTAGGACACCCCGTCTTTAGAAATAAAGAAGGGCGTGAACTTTTTGTACGCCGTATGCCTACTTTTTTTGAAACTTTTCCGGTTGTTTTGGTAGACGGAGACGGAATTGTTAGAGCCGACGTCCCATTTAGAAGGGCAGAGTCTAAATATAGTGTCGAACAAGTAGGTGTAACTGTTGAGTTTTATGGTGGTGAACTCAATGGAGTTAGTTATAGTGATCCCGCAACTGTGAAAAAATATGCTAGACGGGCTCAATTGGGTGAGATTTTTGAATTAGATCGTGCTACTTTGAAATCCGATGGTGTTTTTCGTAGCAGTCCAAGAGGTTGGTTTACTTTTGGGCATGCTTCGTTTGCTCTACTTTTCTTCTTTGGACACATTTGGCATGGTTCTAGAACCCTTTTCAGAGATGTTTTTGCTGGTATTGATCCAGATTTGGATGCTCAAGTAGAATTTGGGGCATTCCAAAAACTTGGAGATCCAACTACAAAAAGACAAACAGTCTGATGCAACATTGCTTTTTTTCTTATAGTTTCTGTTTGCGATTTTATTTAATAGGTAGGGTACTGTAGAAATCTTGATTTAAATCGCTGCCGTTTCTTTGACTCTTTCTTTATCCGTAGGGATACTCGCAAGTAAACAAAAACAAAACAGGTATGAAAGCTATAATTGTAAACCACAATCAAATTTATGGAAGCATTGGTTTATACATTTCTCTTAGTATCGACTTTAGGGATAATTTTTTTCGCTATTTTTTTTCGGGAACCACCTACAATTTCAACTAAAAAATGAAATAATTTTTCATTATCTTCATTAACGTAATCAGCCTCCAAAAATTTGGAGGCTGATTACGTTAACTAATCCCCGTGTTCCTCGAATGGATCTCTTAGTTGTTGAGAGGGTTGCCCAAAGGCAGTATATAGAGCATACCCAGTAAAACTTACAAGTAACCCAGATATAAAGATGGCGACTAGGGTTGCTGTTTCCATTATTATAGAATTGAAAGACCACAATGGATCTATGATAAGATCGTTTATTTACAACGGAATGGTATACAAAGTCAACAGATCGTAATGAATACAAAATAAGATTTATGGCTACACAAACTGTTGAAGATAGTTCTAGATCAGGTCCAAGAAGCACTACTGTAGGGAAGTTATTGAAACCATTGAATTCCGAATATGGTAAAGTAGCTCCTGGATGGGGAACGACCCCTTTGATGGGTGTTGCAATGGCTCTATTTGCGGTATTTCTATCTATTATTTTGGAGATTTATAATTCTTCTGTTCTACTGGATGGAATTTCAGTGAATTAGACTGAGAAGAATCTTGAAGTCCTAGCTTTTAGTTCGATATAAAAAAGTAAATTTTGTAGGTCTAAAATTTTTAGCCCATTCTCCTTTGGTAGTTCGACCGCGAAATCTTTTTCTGCATTGTATATTTCCGGAATATGAGTGTGTGACTTGTTAGAATTGACCCTATGGATAGTACAGAGAGTGGGGTCTGTCATCTTTATCAAGATGGTTTTACTTCGTCGGATATTCATTCGAGTATCTGAAGCACGAAATA